CCACTATTGGCCAAACCACCTGGGCACTAGGTCCAATGTGAGTAGGATCGCTTAGCCATGCTTCATAATTGGAAAAACGAGCACCATGGAAATACATGCCACTCAGCCAAAGAAAGATGATGGAGAGTTGGCCGAAATGGGCACTAAAAATTTTTCGGGAAATCTCCTCCAAATCACTAGTATGGCTATCGAAATCATGAGCATCAGCATGTAGGTTCCAGATCCAAGTAGTCGTATCAGGTCCCTTAGCTATTGTTCTTGAGAAATGACCGGGTTTTGCCCATTCCTCAAAAGAAGTTTTTATGGGATCCCTATCTACCAAAATTTTTACTTCTGGTTCCGGCGAACGAATAATCATTGAGTCCTCCTCTTTCCGGACAACACATACAAAGAGACCCGCCAACATAAAAAAAAATTAATGAACTTATGAGAGATATTTATATTGAGTTTCTTTCTTTTCTATCTCCCATCTATCTATAAATCTATTCTATATTTTCTTTAATCTATTTTCTTTAGTTATTCACTGGAACAATTATGATCTGGAAGTCAATCCGGGGCAAGTGTTCGGATCTATTATGACATAGCAGTGGGGCGCTCAACGGACGCTTTTTAATTTTCTGTTTTACATAGAAAGAAGATATTATGAAGATATTATTATGGACTCTATTTCCAATCACGTGGGCCGTCATTAGCATTACTAGGGAATATATAGGTATTTCTATTTAGTTTTTCGAAAGTCTCTTTTATTAGTTTGAATAGCAGAAAAAAAAAAAAATTACTGTATCCACGTACCATCTCTATGAAATACCAGACGAAATAGAAGGATTTTAGAAGGGATATAATGAAATTCTTTGATCGGTTCTTCCTATAGAACCGATCTTTTTATTTGACTAATGGAGACAACAAAGAATAAATTATAACAAATTAAAAATTTCATATTTAAATATCTAATAAATAGATCAAATATAAAATAAAAATATAATAGATAAAAATAAATATAAATAAGAAAAATAATAAACAGAGTGCTCTTATTCAAAACGCCCCGTGATCTTCAACCAATTCTGTGCTTCAATATAATTACCCGGGGTAAGGGCTATAGCTTGTTTCCAATATTCAGCGGCTTGATCAAACCAAGCCTCCGCAATTTCAGAATCTCCCTGTCGAATGGCCTGTTCTCCGCGGTCGGAATAGGTGAGTCAATTCCTTCCCTTAGAACCGTACTTGAGAGTTTCCTGCCTCATACGGCTCGGCAAATCAATTCTTTTTTTTGGTGTTCTATTCTTTTATTTATTTTTCTGGAGTTAACCAAAAGAAACGAGATTAATTACATGAGTTTCAAACTTGAACTTTGATTAATATTACTAAAAAATTTCATTCCCTTTTTATAGTTTTATCTTTTCTCCTACCTTCAGAAGAATAAAGCATCGGAATTAACAACACTCTGATTATAATTTTCTGAAAGGTAACTATCTCGATTTCCTATATCATATATGAAAATATATAATATATCAATTTCTATAGAATCCTTGAGAAAGTTTTTTCTTTCTTATGAAGAAAACACTTACTATCTTGGGGATTTGATACTACACCGCCGCTCAAAAGTCTATAGGGGATCGGCTTTATTACATAAGTCGATTCCTAGCTATGATATAAGTAAGCAGTTCTTATTGTATTGGTCAAAAACCTTGCTAATACATCTTTACGGTGCTTCCTCTATCAATTAGATCTTTATCCATAGAAAAAAGTACCTAGGCCTATCTATTTCTTCATATTTCGATGTCTATGAAGTTTGTTTCTTTGCTACAGCTGATAAAAATCGTTGTTTTAGACGATATATATGTAGAAAGCCTATTTTTTTTTAGGATTTCTTAGCGGATTTGCTCGTTCTTTTCTTTTTTATTTCTATAGTGGAGATAGTCGCACGTAATGACAGATCACGGCCATATTATTAAAAGCTTGGGGTAAGAAGGGGTTTCGTTCGATTGCCCTAAAATAATATTCCAAAGCTTTCGTATGTTCCCCGTTACTTGTGTGGATAAGGCCTATGTTATAAAGTATATAACTTCGATCATAGGGATCAATTTCCAGTCGCATAGCCTCATAATAATTCTGTAAAGCTTCCGCATAATTTCCTTCAGATTGAGCCGACATCCGTTACGGTCGTCATTCACCTCAAAGAATCGCCGTTTCAGAACCGTACGTGAGATTTTCATCTCATACGGCTCCTCCTTTATGTGTATAATGATAAAAAATACATAGAATCAAATAAAGATTGCAGTATTCTCATTATCAACTCAGCAGGGCTAGTGTTTTTACAAGAAAATTCTAGCCAACCTTCCTGTAAAAGATTTTTTCTTAACATCAAGTATGTCGGTACTGGATAAAAAAAGGGTAACTCCAACAATTTCTTTGTCCTCAACGCCGCTTAATTTCTCGGAATTAGTCACTTCAACAATCTTCGATGGTTATATGGGTATCCAAAATACGAACGAGATGGATGCTTGTTGTCCCAACCATTCTTGTTAGTCCCGATCCCGAAAGGAAAGATTTTTTTTATTTTTACAAAGTTTTCTTTCGTGTTGTTGATTCCTAAGCGTAGTGCTTCTTCCCTCAGACCGCCTATCTGGAGTAGAGTTGACCTAACTAACTCTATTAGGTATAGGTATAACCTTTTGCTTAATACTATAACCCTAAATTTGAAGCATATTGAGGCTGCATTAATCGGGGATACACGACAGAAGGGTTTAATCGTTTTATTTACAAACTTCACCTTCAGCAAGCGTAGGTTTTTTCAACTTTTTTCTTTCTCTCTAAAGAATATGTCTTCTCAACGCAAAATGTAAATAAAAAAAAAAGATAATCAAATCACACCATCTCTGTAATAAGTGAATGCCTCTTTTTCTCCCGAAGTTGTCGGAATTATTCGTAATAAAATATTGGCTACAATTGAAAAGGTCTTATCAATAAAATTTCCATTTATCCGAGATCTAGGCATAGGTAACAATCCATTCTATAATTTAATTATTTATCGCGCGAGAAAATAAAATAATCCCACAACCAAAGGAATTGTGAATACCGGACGAAATAACGTAAAAACAGACTTATTAATAAAATTTGTTTATCCTACGGCCTCAAAGGAGGTTTTTTTTGATAAAAACTTTTTTCTATTTTTATAGTTCGAATTGATTGTATGTGCCTCTATTCAAAAAACCGGAATAGGAATAATTCACTCTTCACCCGGTTTCTGGGCCATAATCATTATGCAGGAGGGAGAGATGGCCGAGTGGTTCAAGGCGTAGCATTGGAACTGCTATGTAGGCTTTTTGTTTACCGAGGGTTCGAATCCCTCTCTTTCCGTTTCCGTTGATGATTTGGTATTTTTTTTCTTTTGAACTTATGGAGCTTCTTTTGTTTTCCTTATTTGATTTTTTTTGACTTACTATTTTTTTTTTTTTTACTAGTTAAAGATGTAAAATAGATCAAATCCTAAAAATATTTCAAAATCCAGTACAAACAAGAAAAACACAGAAAACAAAAAATATTTTTTTTATTCTTCACGTCCTGGATTACGTCCTGGATCATTAGACAGGAATCCGAAGATGAAAAGAGAAACAAAGAATATAACTACCGTATAAACAAATAGTTTTAGAGTAAGCATTACAAAATCTCCAAGATAATTAAAAAAAAAAAAAAACGACAGAGAAAGAGAATAGATTCTCTTATATTACATATTATTTTCTTTTGATATTTGATACTAAGTTTCTAAGAAATGAAGTGTTTTCGAGGAAATATAAAATAATTCGGAAATATATTTGTAGTTTATAGTAAAAGTCGAGTCGATCCCTTTATTATTATTACTAAAAATTTTCTTTCATATCCACAATCGAGGTATTGGCGGCGGACTCAAATCAAATCTAATAATAAGGTTGGGTTGGGATTTATAAATGGAAAAAAAAACTTAAGAATCGGGAAATGATGATATGGTCCAGATTTTTCTTGTCTATCCAAAAATAACAATATTTGACCGGAGAATTCACGCTGTAAAACTTATCTGATCTTATAAATTGTTAAAATGTTCGAATTCTTGTTTTCCAATAAATTAGATTATGAATTTTTTTAGGACATTATTAAAATTAAAGATTTCATCGAAAACTTACAGCAGCTTGCCAAACAAAAGCTAAGAGAAAAAAGAGTAGAGGTATTATTGGCATAATATCTACAATTGGATTTAAAAAAGCGTAGGCTTCGGGTAATTTCGCCAAGAAAAAACTACTTGAATAAAAGGTAGAGTGAATAGAAATACAGACCAAACTAAAGATATTAAGCATAACAAATATTTTGTTCTTTAAGAAAATTCATTGTATTTTTGTTTTTTTATAGAATTTTTATTTTTATTGTATTAGATTAGATATATATTATATATGTATAATTTTATTTTTATTATAATTTTTAATAAATTAAATATATATATATTCTAAAAATTGTAAATTAAATATAGATATTAATTAATACTAATAAATTAGTATTAGCAAATACTAAAAAAATGAATCAAATAAGGCCGGACCCCCAACAAAATCCTTCTTTGATTTGAATCAGTTCAAAATCTTTTCTCATTTTGATTTATTTGAAATAAAAATATATATATAGAAGAAATCAAATAATACTTTCATACAATATCTTAATTGAATTCTCTATAATGATCAATAATGTCAATTTCATTCAAATTCTATATCTACGCATATTAAAATTTTAGCAACAATTTTTTATTCAATTTCTATACATATTTTTGAACTGGAATTGACGAACAACCAATACTAATAATAGTGTTTATTAGTGTCGAATCTAAAATGGGGCGTGGCCAAGCGGTAAGGCAACGGGTTTTGGTCCCGCTATTCGGAGGTTCGAATCCTTCCGTCCCAGAGCATAGCCAGTCATGATGGCTATCCTATTTGAATACAAATTGTATATCAGAATAAAGATTAGCCCCTTTTTATTGTTTTTATCGTAATCACTATGGATAATTGTATAATAAAAAATGGATTTATTATTATTATTTCTATTTATTTATATATAATATATATATAAATAAATATATACATAGAAATTTTATAGATATATTATCTTTTTGAAGAAATTTTGACTATTTTTATTTTAAAAACTATCCAAATAGAATAGAAAATGGATTCATACAATATCGAATTTATTTTTCATTTTTTTAGATTTCGTTACTTTAGAAATTGTCCCTTCATATAGAAGGAAAACCTAGAAGTAAAAGGGATAGATTATTATGTATCGATTGAATCAATGACTATTCACGATTTCATAATTGATAATTGAATCAATTATATATCGGATCCAAACTAAAGGAATAATGTTATGGTAAAACTTCGTTTAAAACGATGTGGTAAAAAGCAACGTGCGACTTGAAAGACATGATTAGATTAGCTGTGGATTCTTATATCCGCTATTTTTTTTCTAGTATATATAAAGAAATCGGGGTGCTCTTGGCTCGACATCGTTTGTTCTGTTCCACTAAAATTGTTTGGGCAATGGGATTGATGATATAAATAGTACATGATGGAGCTCGAGTTGATTCATTTATCAGGGGCAAGTATCTAAGGTTAGTGAAGATTAATAAGTTAGAACAACTTCGTAACTATATTTTTGAGAGAGAAATAAAAAGAATCCAATTAAAGCAAGTTTAAAAAAAAGTAAAATTTGTTTGAATTTGTTGGAATTGGTAAAACTATTTTGATCAAAAGTGTATCTGCGGGAATAAACCTTCTTTCAAATTGTATGATTCTTTGAGAGAAAGAAATAGGTATGTTGCTGCCATTTTTGAAACATCCCCGAAGTAATGTCTAAACCCAATGATTCAAGGAAAAGCTAAAGGATCCTGGAACAAGTAAATACCATTTTCAAATTGTCTCAATAATTTTAATTGTATTACAATGAAGAAAAAATAGATTCGAAAAAAGACAGTCAAGAAAAGGGAGTAGAGACCGCTCAATAAATGAAATACCCAAGTTTTCCTTTGAGTTATTTGATAGTTATTCAATTTGAGCTATGAGGTTGCGAATACGAGAAGTTTTTTTTTAATCGAGCCGTACGAGGAGAAAACTTCTTATACGTTTCTAAGGGGGTGTATTGTTCATCTATATCTATCCCAATGAGCCGTTTATCGAATCGTTGCAATCGATGTTCGATCCCGAAGAGAGGGACGAGATCTTCAGAAAGTGGGTTTTTATGATCCAATAAAGAATCAAACCTATTTAAATATTCCTGTGATTCGATATTTTCTTGAACAAGGCGCTCAACCCACAGGAACTGTTCAAGATATTTTAAAAAGGGCAGGTGTTTTTATGGAATTTTCCCCTAATCAACAAACGAAATTAAATTAATGAAATAAAAAAAGGGGTGTGGATCACTTGTATATAGATTTTTAGAATTTTTTTTCTTTTATACCCCCCCTATTCTCTTGATATGATACCTAATTTTTGATTTCTTATCTTATTGTTGACATAAAATGCCGTTTTCTATTTTCTATAGCCACCAAAATGGATTTTTATCAATCTTCAAAATAAACATAAAAAAAATAGAAATGGATAGAGATAGAAGATATAGAAAAAAACAAATGAATAATGACTAAATGAAGTATTTTGGTATATAAATAAAATACATTATCCCCGAATGGGGTGACTTTTTATAGTAAATAAACGAGATAAAATATTTATATGATATGATTTTTTATCGAATGACTATTCATCTATTGTATTTTCATGGAAATAAAGGAAAAAAAGCTCTATGGAAAAATGGCGGTTCAATTCTATGTTGTTTAATAGGGAGTTAGAATACAGGTGTGGGCTAAGTAAATCAATGGATAGTTTTGGTCCTATTGAAAATACCGGCGTAAGTGAAGACCAAATTTTAACAGATATGGATAAAAACACTCTCAATTGGAATGATAGTGACAACTCTAGTTGTAGTAATGTTGATTATTTAGTCGGTGTCAGGAACATCCGGAATTTCCTATCTGATAAAACTTTTTTAGTTAGGGATAAGAAAAAAAACAGTTTTTCGATATATTTGGATATTGACAATAAAATTTTAGAGATTGACAGTGAGAATTCTTTTCTAAGTGAACCAGAAAGTTTTTTTTATAGTTATAATAATTCTAGCTATCTGAATAATGTCTCTAAGAGTGATTCCATGTATGATACTAAATCTAGTTGGAATAATACCATTAATAGTTGCATTGAGAATTATCTTCGTTCGCTAATCTGTATTGATAGTTACACTTTAGGTCATAGTGACAAAAACAATGACAGGTACTTTTATAGTTACATTTGTGGGAGGCGCATAAATTGGAATGAAAGCGAGAATTCTAGTATAATAACTAGCACAAATGATACAAATGATAGTGATTTAACTCGAAGAGAAAGTTCGAATGATCTCGATGAAACTCAAAAATACAAGCATTTGTGGGTTGAATGCGAAAATTGTTATGGATTAAATTATAAAAAATTTTTGAAATCAAAAATGAATATTTGCGAACACTGTGGATATCATTTGAAAATGAGCAGTTCAGATAGAATCGAACTTTCGATTGATTCAGGTACTTGGAATCCTATGGATGAAGACATGGTCTCTCTGGACCCCATTGAATTTCATTCGGAAGAGGAACCTTATAAAGATCGTATTGACTCTTATCAAACAAAGATAGGATTAACTGAGGCTGTTCAAACAGGCACAGGTCAACTAAACGGTATTCCCGTAGCAATTGGGATTATGGATTTTCAGTTTATGGGGGGTAGTATGGGATCCGTAGTAGGTGAGAAAATCACCCGTTTGGTCGAATATGCTACCAATGAACTTTTACCTCTGATTTTAGTATGTGCGTCCGGAGGAGCACGTATGCAAGAAGGAAGTTTGAGCTTGATGCAAATGGCTAAAATTTCTTCTGCTTTATATAATTATCAAACAAATAAAAAATTATTCTATGTGTCGATCCTTACATCTCCTACTAGTGGAGGGGTGACAGCTAGTTTTGGCATGTTAGGGGATATCATTATTGCTGAACCGAATGCTTACATTGCATTTGCAGGTAAACGGGTAATTGAACAAACGTTGAATAAAACAGTACCCGAAGGTTCACAAGCAGCTGAATATTTATTCCATAAGGGCTTATTTGATTCAATCGTACCACGTAATCCTTTAAAGCGGGTTCTGAGTGAGTTATTTCAGCTCCACGATTTTTTTCCTCGGACTCCAAATGAAAAATAAAGCAGAGCCTAAAATTCTTTTTTAAATTTTTTTTTTTTAGATTAGTATATATTTAATTAGCTATACTTAGTATAATTTTTTCAAATATACTTCGTATAAGTATATATAAATTCTAGTGATTATAGACTATCTTTTTTATTTTTTATAAGAATAATAAAAACATGAAATTACAAAAATTTGGAATATAACAATAAAAAAAAATACCAGGTACAAATATTAAATTGAGGTATCCATTCTATGATTAACTTACCCTCCATTTTTGTGCCTTTAGTGGGCCTAGTATTTCCGGCAATTGCAATGGCTTCTTTATTTATTCATGTTCAAAAAAACAAGATTTTTTAGATACGCGGGCCGTAGAGAAAATCTCATATATATATATTTTCGCTCTGGAAGCAATTTGATGAATTACTCCTAAATAAAGGTTTACATCAAAATAGTGCTAGTTGATGAAAGTTACTTCGGAAACAAAGTAAAGTTAAATAAAATTCATTTTCATTTGCTTGGGTTATTTATTATAGCAATTCCAATAAAATAGAACTGAATCAAATATGAGTTGGCGATCAGAACGTATATGGATAGAACTTATAACGGGTTCTCGAAAAACAAGTAATTTCTGCTGGGCCTTTATCCTTTTTTTAGGTTCATTAGGGTTCTTATTGGTTGGAACTTCCAGTTATCTTGGTAGGAATTTGTTATCTTTATTTTCGTCTGAGCAAATTCTTTTTTTTCCACAAGGGATTGTGATGTCTTTCTATGGAATCGCGGGTCTCTTTTTTAGTTCTTATTTGTGGTGTACAATTTCGTGGAATATCGGTAGTGGTTATGATCGATTCGATAGAAAAGAGGGAATAGTGTGTATTTTTCGTTGGGGATTTCCTGGAAAAAATCGTCGTATTTTTCTCCGATTCCTTATGAAAGATATTCAGTCCATCCGAATAGACGTTAAAGAGGGTATTTATACTCGCCGTGTCGTTTATATGGAAATCATAGGACAGGGTGCTATTCCCTTGACTCGTATTGACCAAAATTTGACTCCCCGAGAAATTGAACAAAAAGCTGCAGAATTGGCCTATTTCTTGCGTGTCCCAATTGAAGTATTTTGATAGAAGGGGCGCTCTTTGGTTTCGAAATCTGACTAATAGTCTATTGTCTATTCATTACGCGAAGTGCTCTTTCGTGTATTCATCAAAAAGAAGGGTAATTGCTTCGAATCTTAACAATTGATATTTTTTCAAACAAGATTTTTTTTCTTCATTCAAATTGGCAATTGCAAATAAAAAAACGCGGGAATAGATTATAGATTTATATATATAAATCTATATATATAAATCTATATATATAAATCTATGACTTGTAATAGAATTTACGCTTGATAGAAATATTATTATTATATAGAGTTGACGAATGAGGTGAAGCTGAGTTTATTAAAGACGAAAAATGACAAAAAAGAAAGCATTCATTCCCCTTCTATATCTTACATCTATAGTCTTTTTGCCCTGGTGCATCTCTTTGACATTTAAGAAAGGTCTAGAATCTTGGATTACTAATTGGTGGAATACTGGGCAATCCGAAAATTTCTTAAATATCATTCAAGAAAAAAGTATTCTAAAAAAATTCATAGAATTCCAGGAACTCTTTCTTTTGGATGAAATGCTAAAGGAATACCCGGAAACACGTCTACAAAACCTTCGTACCACAATCTACAAAGAAACCGTCCAATTGATCAAGACGCACAATGAAGATCGTATCCATACGATTTTGCATTTCTCGACAAATATAATCTGTTTCGTTATTCTAAGTGGTTATTCTATTCTAGGTAATCAAGAACTTATTATTCTTAATTCTTGGGTTCAAGAATTGCTATATAACTTAAGTGACACAATAAAAGCTTTTTCTATTCTTTTATTAACAGACTTATGTATAGGATTCCATTCGACCCATGGTTGGGAACTAATGATTGGTTCTGTCTATAAAGATTTTGGATTTGCTCAGAATGATCAAATTATATCTGGTCTTGTTTCCACTTTTCCAGTAATTTTAGATACAATTTTAAAATATTGGATTTTCCTTTATTTAAATCGAGTATCTCCGTCACTTGTAGTGATTTATCATTCAATGAATGACTGAAAAAACGATCCACCGATCGAATTATAAAGTTTGTTATTTTGTACAAAAGCTAAACATTCAAAAACGGATTTATTCCAAGAAAATTTTTTCAGTAAATAGCAGAATCATGGATAGGGAACTATGCCGGCGACCTACCTAATTTTTTTGTAGAAATTGTCAGGATTAATGATTGGACCATGCAAACTAGAAATGCCTTTTCTTGGATAAAGGACGAGATTATTCGATCAATTTCCGTATTGCTCATGATATATATAATAACTCGAGCACCCATTTCAAATGCATATCCTATTTTTGCACAGCAGGGTTATGAAAATCCACGAGAAGCAACTGGCCGTATTGTATGCGCCAATTGCCATTTAGCTAATAAACCCGTGGATATTGAGGTTCCACAAGCGATACTTCCTGATACTGTATTTGAAGCGGTTGTTCGAATTCCTTATGATATGCAAGTGAAACAAGTTCTTGCTAATGGTAAAAAGGGGGCTTTAAATGTGGGGGCTGTTCTTATTTTACCGGAGGGTTTTGAATTAGCCCCCCCCGATCGTATTTCTCCCGAGATTAAAGAAAAGATAGGTAATCTGTCTTTTCAAAGCTATCGTCCCACAAAAAAAAATATTCTTGTGGTAGGCCCTGTTCCTGGTCAGAAATATAGTGAAATAACCTTTCCTATTCTTTCCCCAGATCCCGCTACTAATAGAGACGTTCACTTCTTAAAATATCCTATATATGTAGGCGGGAACAGGGGGAGGGGTCAGATTTATCCCGATGGGAGCAAGAGTAATAATAATGTTTATAATGCTACAGCAGCGGGTATAGTAAAAAAAATCATACGAAAAGAAAAGGGCGGATATGAAATAAATATAGTGGATGCATCGGATGGACGGGAAATTATTGATATTATACCTCCAGGACCAGAACTTCTTGTTTCAGAGGGCGAACCTATTAAACTTGATCAACCATTAACGAGTAATCCTAATGTGGGTGGATTTGGTCAGGGGGATGCGGAAATAGTCCTTCAAGATCCATTACGTGTCCAAGGGCTCTTGTTCTTCTTGGCATCTATTACTTTGGCACAAATTTTTTTGGTTCTTAAAAAGAAACAATTTGAGAAGGTTCAATTGTCTGAAATGAATTTCTAGGTCCGCCGATTTAGCAACATATTACGCTTGTAAAAAGAATTCAATTTTTTGTTGATAAATTATAGAATTCCATTCTGTATAATAAAAAAATTATGAAAAGCCTTTTCTTTGCTTGTTTCGAGTCTCTACAATATTTATAGAATTCCTTATATTGCAGTACTATTGTCAGTCCTAGTATGTATATTATATTGTGAAGAAGATAGGACTGTTTGACTTTATTGTTTTTTTGTTTTTTTTTTTAACGCCAATAAATTAGAGTGGTATTATTATGTCACTGTTTTCGGATTTCAATGTCCTAGAGTAGAAATCTATTAATAGATTTCTATTCTAATATAAGAGGGTTCGGCTCGATAATAAATAAAAAAAATAGGCAGAGAATATTAAGCACGGTCGAATTCGAAAGGGGAAAAACGAGATTCTAGGAGGGATTTTTTGTCTTTTCCTAGAATCCGATTCGTTCTTGCTTGTGTCGAAATAGAAATATTCTACAAAGTTTTAATAAAATAATACTTCGCGATCCCTTTTCTTAAAAGAATCCTATTCTTAGCTTAGTTTCGATTTTTGCCAACTTAGAACTTTTCTATTTATGACATGACATATAATACAATACGTAGTGGACAAACAAAAAAAAGAGCGGTAATTTGATTGACCAAATACAACTTCTTCGATTAACTTGTTTAGAAAAAAGAATTCAATTACGATTCAATACTATTAGATATTAAAATAAAATCGATTTCAAGTAAGATTCTATTAGGATATTATAGAAAAAGTTTGGTTCACACGATACTTGATCGATAAAATATATATAGAATACAATTAAGAATCTATTACAATATAATACATATAGAATTCATTATATTTCTATTACACCACCCAGAAGAAGTAAACCAAGTGATTTGATTCCCTTCATTACTTTCTTTTATTTGACTTTTGTATTTCAATTTAAAATAA